CGCTATTCATAATGGAAAGGAACATTTACCTATTTATATAACGGATCGTATGGTGGGTCACAAATTGGGAGAATTTGCACCTACTCTGTCTTTTACGATACATTCGAGAAACGATAATAAATCTCGTCGTTAAGTTCATTTCTTATACTTTATATACTTATGTATTTGTATTTAATATACATATATACAATCTAAATATGTTATACAATATAAATAAATATGTATGCTACACGCAAAAAAATGAAAATACTATTCTATTACATTATCATTCATAGACATAGATGAGATGAGAGATATCATACATAACCTTATGATAAATAAAAAAATTTCGAGTAAAAAAATAAGAATTTTAGTTCAAAATGTATGTAATATGTCTGTTTTCAAAGGGCGAAGAGTAATTGATCAAATTCGCGGGCGTTCATATGAAGAAACACTTATGATATTGGAACTCATGCCTTATCGAGCGTGTTATCAAATTTTAAAACTGGTTTATTCGGCAGCAGCAAACGCTAGTCATAATATGAATTTGAAGGAAACTGATTTATTTATTAGTGAAGCTAAAGTGAATAAGAATAGTTTTATCAAAAAATTAAGACCTCGAGCTCGAGGACGTAGTTATGGTATAAAAAGGCCCACTTGTAACATAACAATTGTATTAAAAGAAAAATCTAAATTTTTATTAGATAAATCTAAGATTTAGATTCGTTATATTATTTATAGTCAAATATAATATATGGGTGGAAAAAAATATAATAGAAAAATATGGGACAAAAAATAAATCCACTTGGTTTCAGACTTGGTACAACTCAACATCATCATTCCTTTTGGTTCGAGAAACCAAAAAATTATTCTGTAAGTTTACAAGAAGATGAAAAAATAAGGAATTGTATTAAGAACTATGTACAAAAAAATAGGAGAATATCCTCGGGTTTCGAAGGAATTGCACATATAGAAATTAAAAAAAGGATTGATTTGATCCAGGTCATAATCTATATTGGATTTCCTAATTTCTTAATAGAGGGCCAAACAGGAAGCATCGAAGAATTACAGGTGAATATACAAAAAAAATTGCATTCTGTGAATCGGAGACTCAATATTGCTATTACAAAAGTGGAAAAACCTTATGGGCAACCCAATATTCTTGCAGAATATATAGCTTTACAATTAAAAAATAGAGTTTCATTTCGAAAGGCAATGAAAAAAGCTATTGAATTAGCTGAACAAACAGATACAAAAGGAATTCAAGTGCAAATTGCAGGGCGAATCAACGGAAAAGAAATTGCACGTGTCGAGTGGATCAGAGAAGGGAGAGTTCCCTTACAAACAATTCGCGCAAAAATTGATCATTGTTCCTATATAATTCGAACTATTTATGGAGTATTAGGCATCAAAATTTGGATATTTTGGGAGGAGCAATAATAGATTTTACTTTTATTTGTCTTTCCATTCTATTCAGTGATAGAACAAAAAATCACAAACTTGTTCATTCTTTTTCCATGAAATCAAACAAAAATGAGCAATTCTAATTCTATAAGGTTGAATAAAAATTTGATTGACCATTTGTTAGAATTGCTATGCTTAGTGTGTGACTCGTTCATTTTTCTTTAGAGTTAAGAGTTGGGATTAAAAAAAAAGACTGACCCCTACTTAAACTTAATAAGTTACTTAAACTTAACTTAAATAAGTATAATAAAAAACTAATAACTAACTTATTGCTTCGTAGTATCGATATCCCAAGAAACAGTCACTATATGAGATGGGTGGATCAATCATATAGTTGCAGCAACTGCAACTAAAACCTTTTCTATAAAAAATATTATTTATGGAAATAATCTTATTTATGGGTTGTGAAGCAAAAATAAAAAGATGTAGATAAATGGAAGGATGAGAGAAAGAAAGAACAAAAATATAAATGATATATGATTCCAATATGTATGGTCTATGAATTACCTCATAAAAGGCAATGTAATAAAGCATCAAAACTGAATATGAATAAATAATAAATATAAAATAATAATAAAATAAAGTGATATGAATAATAAAGAGCCTCGGGTTAATAAAAACTAAGTAGATTGACTCAAGAAGATCAATTTTTGGAAGGAGCTCCATTGCAGAGTTCAGGCTTAACCATTAATGGAGAAGCTATAGGAACGATGAAACCTGTGACTGCATAGGATTCTACTGAAAACAAATCCGAATAATTCATTGGGTGGGATGGCGGAACAAACCGAGAAAAAACGAATTTATTTCGAGAAGTCATGGATTGACCTAGAAATAACAAAAAGTAAAGAGTCAATATTCGCCCGCGAAACTTTAGATTACATTACAATATTTTGGCATCATTTGAGAAGGGTCAAAATAAGGATCATTATAAAAAAAAACATTATAAACATTATTTATAATCCATAAATATACATAATAGAAACATTCTATCTGTATATCCCGTACATACATCTTCCTATATAACAAATTCAATATTGAGAAATGTCTTATTGGATTATTTTTTCCATGTGTATCTGTAATATGTCATATTAGTGAATCTTTTCATTCGCGAGGAGCTGGATGAAAGGAAACTTTCGTGTCCAGTTCTGCAGTAGAGATCGAATTAAGAAATGACCATCAACTATAACCCCAAAAGAACCAGATTTCGTAAACAACATAGAGGAAGAATGAAGGGAATATCTTGTCGCGGCAATCATATTTGTTTCGGCAGATACGCTCTTAAAGCACTCGAACCCACTTGGATCACAGCTAGACAAATAGAAGCAGGGCGAAGAGCAATGACACGATATGTGCGTCGTGGTGGAAAAATATGGGTACGCATATTTCCCGACAAACCTGTTACAGTAAGACCCGCAGAAACACGTATGGGTTCGGGGAAGGGATCCCCCGAATATTGGGTATCCGTTGTTAGACCAGGTCGAATACTTTATGAAATGGGTGGAGTATCAGAAACTGTAGCCAGAGCAGCTATTTCACTAGCTGCGTCCAAAATGCCTATACGAACTCAATTTGTCAGGATGGGGATCTAGAACTAAATGGTCTATTGAGGATGAAAAAACAACTGCAAGTTTCTTTATTTCTGGACAGAAAATATTTCTTTTTTTCTTTCCTTCATTCTTTCCATTAAAATAACAGATTCCAATAAAATAATATGATTCAACCTCAAACCTTTTTGAACGTAGCGGATAACAGCGGAGCTCGAGAATTGATGTGTATTCGAATCATAGGAGCTGGTAATTATAGATATGCTCATATTGGTGACGTTATTGTTGCTGTAATCAAAGAAGCAGTGCCAAATATGCCACTAGAAAGATCCGAAGTAATTAGAGCTGTAATTGTACGTACTTGTAAAGAACTCAAACGTGACAACGGTATCATAATACGATATGATGATAATGCTGCGGTTGTCATTGATCAAGAAGGAAATCCAAAGGGAACTCGGGTTTTTGGTGCGATCGCTCGGGAATTGAGACAGTTGAATTTTACTAAAATAGTTTCATTGGCTCCCGAGGTATTATAAATAATACTAGATGAGACTATGATATATCAGAACATGATCAAATTTAGTGGAGTAGTAGATCGTGTCTCACGCATATACTTTTTTTATAATATTAAAAAAAAAATACACAATAAAATGAAAGAAAATAAAACAAACAAAAAAGAGAACATGTTAATTATATCAAAATTAGAAGACACCAATAATTATAGTTCGCCATGGGTAGGGACACTATTTCCAATATAATAACTTCTATAAGAAATGCTGACATGGATAAAAAAGGAACGATTCGAATAGCATCTACTAATATTACCGAAAATATTGTGAAAATACTCTTACGAGAAGGTTTTATTGAAAACATTCGGAAACATCAAGAAGGTAACAAAAATTTCTTGGTTTTAACTCTGCGACATAAAAAGACTAGGAAAAGAATACATAGAACTATTTTAAAGCGTATCAGCCGACCTGGTTTACGAATTTATTCCAACTACCAACAAATTCCTAAGATTTTAGGTGGAATAGGAATTGTAATTCTTTCCACTTCTCGAGGTATAATGACGGATCGAGAAGCTAGACGAGAAAAAATTGGAGGCGAACTTTTGTTATATATATGGTGATCCTCCTCCTCCGGTATCCTAATTTTATCTCTAACTTCCTATTTTATAGAGAAGAAAAGTGAATTATATAACTTTTCCTCCATTAGTTGATACTTCAAGGAGCTTACCTGGAATGAAAGAACAAAAATGGATTCATGAAGGTTTAATTACTGAATCACTTCCCAACGGTATGTTCCGGGTCCGCTTAGATAATGAAGATGTAATTCTAGGTTATATTTCGGGAAGGATCCGCCGTAGTTTTATACGGATACTACCGGGGGATAGAGTAAAAATTGAAGTAAGTCGTTATGATTCAACCAGGGGACGTATAATTTATAGACTTCGAAACAAAGATTCGAACGATTAGATAATTTTTTAAGCATTCCTTTCATTTTCATGACGATACAATTAAAAAAATGCAAGAGACTTATTTTCTTCCAAGAAATAGATTCAACATTAAGGTAAGGAATAATAAATATGAAAATACGGGCTTCTGTTCGTAAAATTTGTGAAAAATGTCGACTGATCCGTCGGCGCGGACGAATTATAGTTATTTGTTCCAATCCGAGACATAAGCAGAGACAAGGATAACCAAAAAAAAACTTTTTTTTAATAAAGGAGGGGCAAAAGAGGGATTTTTTTTAACATGAAATGGATATTTCCGTATCTTTTCTTTCTGTATATTTCTGACTCATAGTTATGAGATGATAAAATATGACAAAAGCTATACCAAGAATTGGTTCACGTAGGAATGGGCGTATTGGTTCACGTAAGAATGGACGTAGAATACCAAAAGGAATTATTCATGTTCAAGCAAGTTTGAACAATACTATTGTAACTATTACAGATGTACGAGGTCGAGTGGTTTCTTGGGCCTCTGCTGGTACTTCTGGATTCAAAGGCCC